TCTTATTTGAGATAAATAAGACAATAATATAGGGATTCATTGAGATTCTAAAATGGGAACGATACTTATTTCGGATGAGCTAAGCCAATAGGATGAACTGAAAAAATTCTGCATGATTAACTATGTAAGATGCACATCAACATCAATTATATATCCGGTTACGAAAAATAAAAAGTATGATCAAAGAAATGAAGAAAATAGAAATACCAAAGAAAATACAAAATACAAAGAAATGGACCAGATTTATTTGTAATATATCTGAGATGAATTTTGAATATTCCGACTTCTGAACTCCCCTAGATTTTACTTTTTGGTCTTTCAACCAACTAATTTTACCATTTGAATATTATTGCAATATTCACATTTTTTTTGGAGCGCAGAAAAAAGAGAAACAAAATCAAATAATTCATTTACATAATCAAATAATTCATTTACATACTTTATATACCTAGAATATACATCTAGGTATGCTTGATCCAGAAAGAGCATATCTCCGGGCACCTAGATAAATTATCTAGGATGATCAAGACCGCTAATATATATATCTATTCCCCAATTCCTTAAAATGAGGGAATAGATACTCATATAAATGAATCGCCGGGAACCAGATTTGAACTGGTGACACGAGGATTTTCAGTCCTCTGCTCTACCTGCTGAGCTATCCCGACCATTCTTGTCTTGACGCACCATTCTCATTTTATTTTTAGAAATTACTTGAGTCTATGTCAACTAAAAAAAAAATAGGATATATAGTATCCAAAATGAGAGAATTAAATAGGCTTATTGGGGATAGAGGGACTTGAACCCTCACGATTTCTAAAGTCGACGGATTTTCCTCTTACAAAAAATTTCATTGGTGTCGGTATTGACATGTAGACTGGGACTCTATCTTTATTCTCGTCTGATTAATGAGTTCTTCAAAAGATCCATCAGACTATGGTGGAGTGACTGATTTGATCTCAGTACATATGTATAACATATATAAAGAGATATATGTTTATCCTTGATCCTTTCTGGAATTTTGATAGAAGGATTCATTTCCTACTACGAAAGGAAATGATGTCAACTCCATTTGTTAGAATAGCTTCCGTTGAGTCTCTGCACCTATCCTTTTTTATTTTTACTTTCTGAACTTTTATTTGTTTGTTTTCGGAAAGCGGGATTTGGCTCAGGATTGCCCATTGTGAATTCCAGGGTTTCTCTGAATTTGAAAGTTTTCACTCGGTAAGTTTCCATACCAAGGCTCAATCCAATTAAGTCCGTAGCGTCTACCAATTTCGCCATATCCCCCTTTTTTTCTTTGAGCTTGGGATCTCATTAGGATGTTTTTTTATTTGTATTATCAGAATGAAATTATATGCCGGAACTTTTATTAGAGACCTATTTATTGAAAAAAGTTTCCTTCGATTTTTCTATTTGTTTTATTGATTTTCTTTCATCTATATCGGATACCCATTACCCATATTTGGTCGAATCAGAAATGATTCTATTATCTCTGTATTCGCAATTCAATATAACGAGATATATACCACATATATCTCTATTTTATCTGTCCCTTCTTCTATCATTTTTGGATTGAATTTTGAATACTCAAACGTTCGATTCTTTTTTTTTTCGACAGATACATAATAACAAAACTAAAATCAAAAATCCATTTATGAATTTAGAATTCGAGATTCATTTAGGAATTCCATATTTCTATTGAATTTCGAATTACTTATCAAAAGAAATTGGATAATCCATCCAATTTTTTAGAATAGAACTCTAATGTATAAATCTATACATTATACATATTTCATCTTAATTATAAGAAAATAGTATTTTCTATATACTATTCTACCTATATTCTATCGACATAGATTAGACTATTATAGAAAGATAACGTATTCTATAAATAAGATTAAAGAATATCTAAAGAGAAAGAATATATATATAGAAAAAAGAGTAATATAATTATAAAAAATATATATAATAATAATAACATATAGAAAGAAAGATATTATAGTAATTCAAAAAAAAAAGAAGATATTGTTTTTGTTTTATTGAGAAAAATGAATTTGAGAAATGATTTGATAAATCGATCGAAATATTATTCGATTTACTATAATAATCCCTATCTTCCAATTATTCTGTTTTTGATGTTATATTATAGTAGATATACTAGAATATGAAATAAATAATAAATATTGGACATTCTATATTTTTTCTATGTTTGTATTCATTTTATAAAGTTTAGAAAGTGAAAATAAAATATCACATAGTAATTATGTTATGAAGAGCTAATAGTAAACAATTAATAACTAATATCCCATTAGTTTAGGAAAGAATTCCTATGCATGCACAATTGGTGTTATGGGAGCCCGCTTAGCTCAGAGGTTAGAGCATCGCATTTGTAATGCGATGGTCATCGGTTCGACTCCGATAGCCGGCTTTTCTCTATTTGTTTTTATTTTTTACATTTACATAATAAATAATGTATTTTTTTATTCCTAAAATAAAA